CCCCGTGGCAGAGCCTGGAGTTATATTTTGGGGTGGCAGAGCCTGGAGTTATATTTTGGGGTGGCAGAGCCTAGAGTTATATTTTGGGGTGGCAGAGCCTAGAGTTATATTTTGGGGTGGCAGAGCCTAGAGTTATATTTTGGGGTGGCAGAGCCTAGAGTTGTTTTGAATATGAGGTTGCGTTAGGGGAGACTTGAACTCCCGACATTCGGCTTACAAGACCGACGCTCTGATCAACTGAGCTACTAGAGCATGCTCATTCAAGGGCTTTATTTTCTGCTCATCCTGCCACAGGCGCAAAGACTAGGAAGATGCTGAAGTAGACGGCTGAGGCAACTTGGCCAATGATGACGAAGGGGTGTTCAACGGGCATGCCTCCGATTCATGTGAGAATCATTACCTCGGCCACGAGTAGTCAGAACAGAAACTGTGTGACGGGCCGGAAGGTAATGCCTCGTTGTTTAGAGGTGTGAAGAATAGGAACGAGTATCAGAACGAGGATCGAGAATAGTAGGGCTAGAACTCCACCAAGTTTGTTGGGAATTGAGCGTAGGATGGCGTAGGCGAATAGGAAGTACCATTCGGGTTTAATGTGCGGAGGGGTGACGAGTGGATTGGCAGGTGTGAAATTGTCTGGGTCGCCTAGGAGATTTGGGGTAAATAGTGCAAGGCATGTAAGAGCCATTAGTAATGCTACGAAGCCTAGAAGGTCTTTGTAAGAGAAATAGGGGTGAAAGGAGATTTTGTCCGCGTCAGAATTAATGCCGGCTGGGTTGTTTGAGCCTGTTTCGTGAAGGAAGATGAGGTGAATTAAGGTCATGGCGGCAACGATGAAGGGGAGTAGGAAGTGGAATGCGAAGAATCGGCTAAGTGTGGCGTTGTCTACGGAGAAGCCACCTCAGATTCACTGAACTAGTGTCTCGCCCACGTAAGGGACGGCGGAGAGGAGGTTCGTAATTACAGTGGCCCCTCAGAAGGACATTTGTCCTCAGGGAAGGACGTAGCCTACGAAGGAGGTCATTATTACGAGAAGGAGAAGGACGACTCCGACATTTCATGTTTCTTTGTACAGGTAAGAGCCGTAGTACAGGCCTCGTCCAATGTGGAGGTAGATGCAGATGAAGAAGAAAGATGCGCCGTTGGCGTGCATGTTTCGGATTAGTCAGCCGTAGTTGACATCTCGACAAATATGTGTGACGGATGAGAAGGCTATGTCGATATCTGAGGTATAATGTATTGCGAGGAATAGGCCGGTGGCGATTTGGATAATTAGGCAGAGTCCGAGGAGTGACCCGAAGTTTCATCAGACGGAGATATTGGAGGGGGCAGGAAGGTCCGCTGGGGCGTCATTAGCAATTTTTAGTAGGGGGTGCGTTTTTCGTAGGCTGGTCATTACGGTTCTTGTAGTTGAATAACAACGGTGGTTTTTCAAGTCATTGGTCTCGGTTAAAGCCCGGGCAAGAATCATGACTTATTTAATATCTTTATTAATGTTGGGCCTTGTGTTCGGCCTTGTGGCAGTAGCATCTAATCCCTCGCCTTACTTTGCAGCTTTGGGGTTGGTCGTGGTTGCAGGGCTTGGGTGTGGGATTTTGGTAGGTCACGGGGGTTCTTTCCTGTCCTTGGTGTTGTTTTTGATTTATCTTGGGGGCATGCTTGTCGTGTTTGCGTATTCCGCAGCTCTCGCTGCAGAGCCTTTTCCCGAGAGCTGAGGAGACCGATCCGTAGTGGTTTACGTCGTTGGGTATCTGCTGGTTGTGGGGTTAGTGGCGGGATGGTTCTGGTACGGATGACATGAGGCATCGTGGGGAATTGTGGACGAGCTCCAGAGCTTTGCGATGGTAGCAGCGGATACCGCTGGGGTGGCTATGATGTACTCGTCTGGGGGTCCAATGTTGCTTGCTTGTGCGTGAGTCCTACTCTTGACCCTGTTCGTTGTCCTTGAGTTAACCCGCGGGTTAAGTCGAGGGGCCCTTCGTGCTGTTTAGCCTAAAGGTTAGCAGAGAATAGTGTAGTTAGGCACAGGGTTATGAAGAACAGAGACATGTATGTTTTAATTAGGCCTTGTTGGGCATTGCTCGTGGCAGAGATAAGTGGGAGTTGGGCGGAAGTGATCATTTTAGGGCCCGCCTTTTCTAGTCATGTCTGGTCTACTGTTTGTGAGGCTACGGATTGGCCTAGGACGAGCCCGATTTTAGGGGTTGCTCGGTGCGTGATTGCTGGGAAGTAGCCTAGCATGTTTGAGAAATGATGGGTTGCCAGTGTGGGTGTAACCTTAACTTGTTTGCTTGTTAGTGAGGCCAGTTCAAGGGCGGTCAGAAGTCCAAGGATAGTCACAATCAGTGCGCTTAACTTCAGCGAGGGGTGCATAGACATCACGGGTGTCTTCAGAGGGGTGATGTTAGAGGTGATAAGTAGGCCCGCGATGATACTTCCTCAGGCGAGTCGTTTGATAGGGTTGATTACGGCGGGGTTGTTTTCGTTGATAGGGGAAAGTGCGAGGAAGCGGGGGTGGCCTATTGAAACAAAGAAGACGACTCGTAGGCTGTATACGGCTGTGAAGGATGTGGCAAGCAAAGTGAGGGTGAGGGCTCAGGCGTTTAGGTGGGATGTGTTTATGGCCTCGATGATGGCATCTTTAGAAAAGAATCCTGCCAAGAATGGTGTTCCTGTGAGAGCGAGGCTCCCGATTGTGAGGCAGGAGGATGTGAAAGGGGCAAGATGGTGCATGCCTCCTATTTTGCGGATATCCTGTTCATCGTTTAGGCTGTGGATAATAGAACCAGAGCAGAGGAAGAGCATAGCCTTGAAGAATGCGTGCGTACAGATGTGAAGGAAAGCTAGTTGTGGTTGGTTAAGGCCGATGGTGACCATTATTAGGCCGAGCTGGCTTGATGTGGAGAATGCAACGATTTTCTTGATGTCATTTTGGGTAAGTGCACAGGTGGCTGTGAAGAGGGTCGTTAAAGCACCAAGGCACAGGCAGGTCGTGAGAGCTGTCTGATTGTTCTCGATCAGGGGACTGAGACGAATGAGGAGGAAGATTCCGGCCACGACCATGGTGCTTGAGTGAAGTAGGGCGGAGACGGGGGTTGGGCCTTCCATAGCCGATGGAAGTCAGGGGTGAAGTCCGAATTGGGCAGACTTACCCGTGGCGGCTAGGATGAGGCCAAGCAGTGGAAGAGTGAGGTTTATGTCTTTAGAGGCAGCGAATATCTGTTGGGTCTCCCAGGAGTTTAGGTTTATTGCAAGTCATGCTATGGCAAGGATCAGGCCGATGTCACCCACGCGGTTGTAAATAACGGCTTGTAGGGCGGCGGTGTTAGCGTCAGCTCGGCCATATCATCAGCCGATTAGGAGGAAGGATATGATCCCAACTCCTTCCCAGCCGATAAAGATTTGAAATATGTTGTTCGCTGACACCAGGACGACTATAGCGATTAGGAAGATAAGGAGGAACTTGAAGAATCGGTTCATCTGTGGGTCCGCATGCATATACCATGAGGCAAATTCCAAGATGGATCATGTTACATACAGGGCAATAGGGGTGAAGATGATTGAGTAGTGGTCGAACTTGAAGCTCAGGTTAATGTCAAAGGTGAGTGTGTTTATTCAGGTTCAGCTGGTAACGATGGTTTCTGTGCCTTCGTTGAGGAAGACAAATAGTGGGGCCAAGCTGACGAAGAATGCTAGCTTAACGGCAGTTTTTACCTGGGAGGTGGCCCAGTGGGATGGGACGGGGTTGGGGCTCAGGGTAGTCAGAACTGGGAGGGTCAGGAGGGCAAGGACTAAGAGGAGAGAGGATGTGGTAATAGTTATTAAGTGCATAGCTACTACTTGGATTTGCACCAAGAGTTTTTGGTTCCTAAGACCAACGGATGACTGTTATCCTTTAGTAGCCGGCCGAGGGAGCCTCGGGGTCTAACCGAGGGGGTGAAGGATTAGCAATCTTTACTGCTGTCGAGCCACCCTCGGTGGGCAAGAAGGGTCTAACTTCTATTTTTAGAATCACAACCTAACGTTTTGGTTAAACTATGCCTACAGGCGCATCAGCCTCACATTAGTTCGGGCTTCAGAACTAGGAGGAGTAGGGGGATGACGTGGAGGGTTATTAGGAGGTGCTCCCGCGTGTGTGAGGGGTCCAGGGAGATAATGTGTACTGGCAGAGGCCCCCGTTGAGTTATTAGGAACATGTATAGGGAATATCCGGCCGTGATCAGGGTGCCCGCTCCCGTCAGGATTAGGGTTCAAGGCGACCAGTTGAATAGGGAGGTGATGATTATTAGTTCTCCTATTAGGTTAGGGAGAGGAGGGAGTGCTAGGTTTGCAAGGTTGCTGATGAACCATCATGTGGCCATGAGGGGAAGCATGGTCTGTATCCCTCGTGCGAGGACCATAGTGCGGCTGTGGGTTCGTTCGTAGTTGGTGTTAGCCAGGCAGAAGAGGGCTGAAGATGCAAGTCCATGGGCGATTATTAGTACTAGTGCGCCTGTAAACCCTCAAGGGGTTTGGATCAGGATGCCGCCAGCAACTAGGCCCATGTGGCTGACGGAGGAGTAGGCAATTAGGGATTTTAGATCTGTCTGGCGTAGGCAGATTGAGCCGGTTATAATTACGCCTCACAGGGCTAGGACGATAAAAGGGTAGGCCAGCTCTTTTGATAGGGGGTCGAGCAAGAGTATCATGCGTATCATGCCGTAGCCCCCTAGCTTCAGCAGGACAGCGGCCAGTACCATGGAGCCTGCGATCGGGGCTTCGACGTGTGCTTTGGGGAGTCATAAGTGGGCGCCGTACAGGGGTATTTTTACCAGGAAGGCAATAAGACATCCGGCTCACCAGATCTTGTTGCTTCAGGTTGTTATGAGGAGAGGTTTGCTGAATTGGAGGGTGAGGAGTGAGAGGGTGCCGGTTTCGTTTTGGAGGAGAAGGAGTGCGACGAGTAACGGGAGGGAGCCTGCAAGTGTGTAGAATAGGAAGTAGGTTCCCGCATTGAGTCGCTCGGCCTGGTTTCCTCATCGGGTGATGAGAATAAGGGTCGGGATTAGGGTGGCTTCGAATATCACGTAGAACATAAAAACTTCTGTTGCTCCGAAGGCTAGGATGAGGAAAAATTGGAGCGAGGTCAGTAAGGAGATGTATGTCCGTTGTCGGCTAATGGGTTCATGCGTTATGTGGTTCTGGCTAGCCAGGATCATTAGAGGGAGGAGCCAACACGAGAGAATTAGAAGAGGCGTGGACAAGGGGTCCGTGCCTATGAGAGGGCTTACGAAGGATCACCCTGTTTCTGAAGGGTGGGCTAGTCAGTGAAGACTGACCAAGGCGATGATTAGTCCGTGAGCCAGGGATGAGGGTCATAGTCATTTAGTGGGAGTTAGTCAGATTGTTGGGAAGAGTATAAGTGTGGGGAGAAGGATTTTTAGCATTGGAGGAGGTTAAGGCTTTGTAGGTGGTCGGTGCCGTGGGTCCGGGCGGTGGCTACTAGGAGGGCTAGGCCAGCGCTAGCTTCACAGGCCGAGAAGGCTAGAAGGAGCATTGGGGCAGCTGAGTAGCCGGTAGTCCCAAGTTGGAGGGCTCAGATGGAGAGTGCGATGAAGAGGGACAGTATTATGCCTTCTAGACACAGCAGGGCTGAGAGGAGATGGGTCCGGTGAAACGCTAGGCCCATTAGTCCTAGGATGAAGGCTGAAGAGAAGGTGAAGTGGGTAGGGGTCATAGGGTAAGTGAGGATTTGAACCTCAATCTTTTGAGCCGAAATCAAGTGTCTTGTTTGGACTAAATACCCATTCGGCCCATTCAAGGCCGCCTTGTGTTCATTCATAGATGAGTCCTAAGATTAGTAGCCAGAGCACGGAGGTTGCTCATAGGAAGGTGAATAGGGGGTTGGCAAGCTGGTCTCCTCAGGGGAGTGGGAGGAGAAGCGCAATTTCGAGGTCGAAGAGGAGGAATAAGATGGCTACCAGGAAGAACCGGAGGGAGAAGGGTAGGCGGGCAGAGCCTAGCGGATCGAAGCCGCATTCGTAGGGGGAGAGTTTTTCTGAGTCTGGGGTCATTTGTGGGAGTCAGAATGACACGGTGGTCAGGATAAAGGATAAAACGACTGCGATTAGTAGGATGGTTGAGATTAAGTTCATTATCTTCCCTTGGATTTTAACCAAGACCGGGTGATTGGAAGTCACTTATACTAACGTTAGTACTAGAAAGATTATGAGCCTCATCAGTAGATTGAGATATAAAGGAAGAGTCAGACAACGTCTACGAAGTGTCAGTATCAAGCGGCTGCCTCAAATCCAAAGTGGTGTTCGGATGTAAAGTGATATTGGATTTGTCGGAGCAGGCAGACAGCCAGGAATGTGGAGCCGATGATGACGTGGAGGCCATGGAATCCTGTTGCTACGAAGAAGGTGGAGCCGTAGACCCCGTCGGCGATTGTGAATGGGGCTTCGTAGTATTCTAGTGCTTGGAGGAAGGTGAAGTAGAAGCCCAGGAGGATGGTTAAAGCTAGCGATTGGGTCGCTTGTTTTCGTTCACCCTCCATAATGCTGTGGTGGGCTCAGGTGACTGTGACGCCGGATGCCAGAAGTACGGCAGTGTTGAGTAGGGGTACTTCGAAGGGGTCGAGTGTGGTAATACCTGATGGGGGTCAGATGCCGCCTAGGTCAGGGGCGGGGACGATGCTTGAGTGGTAGAAGGCTCAGAAGAAGCCTGCAAAGAAGAAAACTTCTGAAGTAATGAAGAGGACTATCCCGTATCGGAGGCCTTTTTGGACTGGGGGTGTGTGGTGGCCTTGAAATGTTCCTTCTCGGACAACGTCTCGTCATCATTGGAGTATCGTTAGGGTTGTGAGTAGAAGTCCGAGGGTTATTACAATTGTAGAGTTGAAGTGGAATCAGATGGCTAGGCCAGATGTTAGAAGCAGGGCGGCGACTGCCCCTGTGAGGGGTCAGGGGCTTGGGTCAACTATGTGGTATGCGTGTACTTGGTGGGCCATTAGGTGTCTTTGTAAAGGGTTAGACGTTTTCTTGGAGATACAGGCTCAGAAGAAGGACGAAGACGTAGGCCTGAATCATTGCAACTGCCACTTCCAGGAGGGTGAGAAGGAAGAGTAGAGTTGCAGTAAGAATAGCAACTGTGGGTATTAGGGGTAGCAGAACGAAAGCGGCAGTGGCAATCAGTTGAATAAGTAAGTGACCTGCAGTCAGGTTGGCCGTCAGTCGGACGCCAAGGGCCAGGGGTCGAATAAATAGGCTAATAGTTTCGATAATAATTAGAACAGGGATGAGGGGCGTAGGCGTCCCTTCAGGGAGAAGGTGGCCTAGGGCATGTGTTGGTTGGTTTCGCATGCCGATGATGACAGTTGCTAGTCAGAGAGGGACGGCTAGTCCTATGTTTAAGGATAGTTGAGTGGTAGGGGTGAAGGTGTATGGGAGGAGGCCCAGCATGTTTAGTGTGATTAGGAAGATCATGAGGGATGTAAAGAGAGTGGCTCATTTGTGGCCACCGAGGTTAATGGGGAGAAGAAGCTGTTGGGTGAAGCGATTCATGAATCAGCTTTGGAGGGTGAGTAGGCGGCTGTTTAGTCATCGGTTGGTTGCAGTTGGGTAGAGTATTCATGGGAGTGTGAGGGCAAGTGCCATTAGAGGGATGCCGTAGAGGACGGGGCTAGCAAATTGGTCAAAGAAGTTTAGTGCCATGGTCAGTTTCAGGGGTTTGTTTTAGGTTTTTCTGTGCTTTGAGAAGTAGGTTCGTGAGGGAAAGTGTGGCTTAAGACTTTAGGTGGGATGGTAATAAGGAAGACCAATCATGAGAAGACAAGAATGGCGAATCAAGGGGCGGGGTTCAATTGGGGCATGTCACTAGGGGTGGTTGGGGGTCACCAGTCTTTAGCTTAAAAGGCTAACGCTATATCCCATTTTAGCTTCCTAATGAAGCGTCTTCAAGTATTAGGGAGGATCAGTTTTCGAAGTGTTCCAGAGGAACTGCTTCAACTACAATTGGCATGAAGCTGTGGTTAGCTCCGCAGATTTCAGAGCATTGCCCATAGAATACGCCTGGCCGTGATGTGAGGAAGGCTGTTTGATTTAGACGACCGGGGACAGCATCTAATTTGACACCTAGGGCTGGGACAGCTCAAGAGTGCAGGACGTCTTCTGCTGACACTATCACTCGAATCGGCGATTCGACGGGAACAACCACTCGGTGGTCAGTTTCTAGTAGACGGAATTGGCCGGGTAGAAGGTCTTGGGTGGGGACCATGTAGGCGTCGAAGCCTAAGTCTTCATAGTCTGTATATTCGTAGCTTCAGTACCACTGATGGCCCATGGCTTTGATTGTTAGGTGTGGGTCGTTGATTTCGTCTATTAGGTAAAGGATTCGGAGGGAAGGGAGGGCAATAAGAATTAAGATGACTGCGGGTAGGATGGTTCAGATGATTTCAATCTCTTGTGAGTCAAGAATATATTTGTTTGTGAGTTTGGTGGAGACTATTGCAATGATGATATAGAATACTAGGCTGCTGATTAGAATGACTACTATCAGTGCGTGGTCGTGGAAGTGAAGCAGCTCTTCTATGACGGGGGAGGCTGCGTCTTGGAATCCTAGCTGGGAGGGGTGGGCCATTAAGAGTGGTGTAAGATACGCGGGGGTCTCACCCGCGACTCTGCCTTGACAAAGCAGTGTAATACTTTACTAGTATCTCATAAAGAAAGTGACAGAGTGGTTATGTGGCTGACTTGAAATCAGCACACGGGGGTTCAATTCCTCCCTTTCTCGTTAGTTTGTTCGAATTTGGACAAAGGCTGGCTCTTCAAATGTGTGGTATGGAGGAGGGCAGCCGTGGAGTCATTCTACATTGGTTGTAGTTAGCTCGACTGAGAGGACTTCTCGTTTGGAGGCAAATGCTTCTCAGATAATAAATAGGAACATGATTACTGCGACTAGGGAAATAAGGGATCCGATTGAGGATACTGTATTTCAAAGGGTGTAGGCGTCCGGGTAGTCTGAGTATCGACGAGGCATACCTGCGAGGCCTAGGAAGTGTTGTGGGAAGAATGTTAGGTTTACGCCTACAAACATAACTGCGAAGTGGATTTTAGTTCATGTGCCGTGAAGGGTGTATCCTGAGAATAGGGGGAATCAGTGAACGAAAGCGGCTAGGATGGCAAAGACTGCTCCCATAGATAGTACGTAGTGGAAGTGGGCGACTACGTAATAGGTGTCGTGTAAGACAATGTCTAGCGAGGAGTTAGCTAGGACAATTCCAGTTAGGCCCCCGACTGTAAATAGGAAGATGAATCCCAGGGCTCATAGCATAGGGGTTTCTCACTTAATGGTTCCTCCGTGGAGGGTGGCTAGTCAGCTAAATACTTTTACCCCTGTAGGGATGGCAATAATCATTGTGGCGGATGTAAAGTAAGCTCGTGTGTCTACGTCCATTCCGACGGTGAACATGTGGTGAGCTCAGACGATAAAGCCAAGGAAGCCGATGGCCATCATTGCTCAGACCATGCCCATGTAGCCGAAAGGCTCTTTTTTGCCTGAGTAGTATGCTACGATGTGAGAGATCATGCCGAAGCCGGGAAGGATAAGAATGTAGACTTCGGGATGACCGAAGAATCAGAATAGGTGCTGGTAGAGAATGGGGTCTCCGCCTCCTGCAGGGTCGAAGAAGGTGGTGTTTAGATTTCGGTCCGTTAGGAGCATAGTGATGCCAGCGGCTAGGACTGGAAGCGAGAGAAGGAGAAGTACAGCTGTAATAAGAACTGCTCACACGAATAGAGGGGTTTGATATTGTGTAATTGCAGGGGGTTTCATGTTGATGATGGTTGTAATGAAGTTAATTGCTCCCAGGATAGAGGAGACACCTGCTAGGTGAAGGGAGAAAATTGTTAGATCGACAGAGGCTCCGGCGTGGGCTAGATTGCCTGCGAGAGGTGGGTAGACTGTTCATCCGGTTCCGGCCCCGGCTTCTACGCCAGATGAGGCCAGGAGGAGAAGGAAGGAAGGGGGTAGGAGCCAGAAGCTCATGTTGTTTATTCGAGGGAATGCTATGTCGGGGGCGCCGATCATAAGGGGGATTAGTCAGTTTCCAAAGCCCCCAATCATGATGGGCATAACCATGAAGAAAATTATTACGAAGGCGTGAGCTGTTACGATTACGTTGTAGATCTGATCGTCTCCGAGGAGGGCCCCAGGTTGGCTCAGTTCAGCTCGGATTAGAAGGCTAAGAGCAGTTCCTACTATGCCTGCTCAGGCACCGAAAATTAGGTAGAGGGTGCCAATGTCTTTGTGATTGGTTGAGAAAAATCAGCGGGTGATTGCCACAGGTAGGGTTTATATAAGGCTCTGAAGTGTTTCACGTCAGATTGCAAATCTGAAGAAGCCGGCTAGTCGCCGGCCGGGGCCTAAGGCATGATGGCTGAGAGTTAAGTGGTGGATTGTAGCCCCATGGACAGAGGTTCAATTCCTCTTCATGTCAGCCTTAGAGGGTTTCCGTTACCCCAGAGGTACCCCGGGTTTTACCCGGGTCTCCCCCGCCTCGCCATTTCTAATGGCGGGGGAGACTAGATGAATGCTCGCTGGTTTGGGCGCTTAGCTGTTAACTAAGAGTTTGTAGGATCGAGGCCTTCTCATCTAGAGAGGCTTTAGCTTAATTAAAGTGTCTGTTTTGCATGCAGGAGATGCGGGGTAGAGTCCCGTAAGTCTTATCAAGGGTTGGGAGATTCTCACTCCCACTTAGGGCTTTGAAGGCCCTTGGTCTAGTGTTAGCCTAAACCCTTAGAGGGGGAGAAGGGTTAGTGCTGTCGGGGTGAGGGGGAGGAGTAGGAGAGCACCGGCGGTTGAGACAGAAAGCAGGAGGGTGGAGGTGGCGGGGCTATGTCGTCAAGGGGATAGGCTTGTTGAGGTGTTGGGAGACACAGTAAGGGTCATGGCGTGACAGATTCGTAGGTAAAAGTATAGGCTAAGTAAGGCGCTTAGGGCGGAGATTGTCGCGGTTAACGGAAGGTCCTGTTTGGTCAGTTCCTGGAGAATAAGTCATTTTGGTGCGAAACCAGTCAGGGGTGGCAGGCCTCCTAGGGATAGAAGGACGAGAGGCGCTAGGCCAGCGAGGGCAGGCGCTTTAGCCCACGCCGTGGCCAGGATGTTGATGTTGGTGGAGGCTGCGGTCTTGAAGGTGAGGAATGCGGAAGAGGTCATGATGATGTAGGTGAATAGGGCAAGGATCGTAAGGGAGGGGTTGAATTGGAGGACAAGGACTATTCACCCCAAGTGGGCGATTGAGGAGTAGGCCAAAATTTTACGGAGCTGCGTTTGGTTGAGGCCGCCTCAGCCGCCGACCAGAGTTGATGCTAGGCCTAGGAAGATTAGTAGTGCCGGCGTGGTAGAGGCAAGTTGTGTGATTAGGGCGAAAGGGGCGAGCTTTTGCCATGTTGAGAGGATTAGGCCTGTTGTAAGGTCAAGGCCTTGGAGTACTTCAGGCAACCAAAAGTGGGTTGGTGCAAGTCCGACTTTAAGTGCGAGGGCGATGGTGACAGCTGTGGCAGGGAGTGGGTGGGAGAGCTGGAGGATGCTTCACTCTCCTGTGATTCAGGCGTTGGTGGTGCTTGCGAACAGAATCAAGGCGGCGGCTGTAGCCTGTGTAAGGAAGTATTTAGTGGCAGCTTCAACTGCACGGGGGTGGTGGTGTTGGGTTATTAGGGGAATAATAGCAAGGGTATTAATTTCGAGGCCCATTCAAGCTAAGAGCCAGTGTGAGCTGGCGAATGTGATTGTTGTCCCGAGCCCTAGGGCGATTAAGAGGACGGATAATACATGGGGGTTCATCGTTAGGGCGGTTTTAACCGCGCGGCTGGGGCAAATAGGCCCGAGGTTTAGCTGTTGCGCTATTAGGAAGTGGTGTAGTTGGAGGCACCAAGAGTTTTGATCTCTTAAGGAGGGGTTCGAGTCCTCTCTTTCTAAAGCGGCAGTCCTAGTAAAGGAGGGACTTTCACCATCATGAGTAGGGTATGGGCCTAATAGCTTATTATTAGCTGACATTACTGAGGAGTCGGAGGGGCTTTAACCCTCATGTTCCACCCTATCAAAGTGGCCCTATTTCAGGCACGAGTCCTTTAAAGTTGAGGTGGGACGCTTGCAAGCGCGATGGGGAGGGCGAGATGTCAGATGACAAGCGCCAGGGTAACGGGGAGGAAATTTTTTCAAACGAGGTGCATGAGCTGGTCATAGCGGAATCGAGGGTATGATGCTCGAACTCAAAGGAATACCACAGAGAGCAAGGCGGCCTTTGTCATCAGGTTGCCTGCTGTGAGTTCTGGGAGGGCGGGTAAGTGATAGGCGCCGAGGAAGAGGATTGCGGAGAGGGTGTTTATTAAAAGGATGTTGGCGTATTCGGCAAGGAAGAATAGGGCGAAGGGGCCTCCGGCGTACTCTACGTTGAAGCCTGAGACTAGTTCAGATTCCCCTTCAGTTAGGTCAAAGGGAGCTCGGTTTGTTTCGGCTAAGGTGGAGATGTATCACATGGCCGCGAGTGGTCAGGCGGGGACGGCTAGTCAGATGGTCTCTTGGGCAGCGTTGAATGCTTGAAGTGAAAAGCCGCCTACGAAGATAATTACGGATAGCAGAATTAGGCCTAGGCTGACTTCGTACGAAATGGTTTGGGCTACGGCCCGAAGGGCCCCTACGAGGGCATACTTAGAGTTAGAGGCTCAGCCTGAGCCCAAGATTGAGTAGACGGCTAAACTTGAAAGGGCTAAAACAAATAACACCCCTAGATTTATGTCGGTGATAGGGTAGGGGATGGGTATTGGGGCTCAGAGAGTAAGGGCGAGGGTGAGTGCCAAAATAGGGGTCGCCAGGAATAGGAAGGGGGATGATGTCGAGGGTCGAATGGGTTCTTTAATAAAGAGCTTTACACCGTCTGCGATTGGTTGGAGAAGGCCGTAGGGGCCTACGATGTTTGGGCCTTTTCGTAGCTGCATGTAGCTGAGTACCTTTCGCTCAAGAAGGGTGAGGAAAGCTACTGCGAGAAGGACCGGGACGATGAAGGCTAGGGGGTTTAGGATGTGGGTGACGAGGGTGTTAATCATTGCCAGGTGGAGAAGTTAATCTCGGTTGGGGGAGGTGCATTGCTTTGTGCGGCTGGCGAGGAGTTAAAGAGAGGACTTGAACCTCTGTCGAAAGAGCTTAGGTCTTTTGCAATGTCCGGGCTCTGCCACCTTAACAAACCCTGCTCTTGGGTTTCAGGATCTTGTCCCCCTTCTATTTTATTTGTGGTCATTAGTAGGGGGTGGGGCGTATCATAGATAGAGGCTCCCTCTTTTCGGTCCTTTCGTACTAGAAAAGATCAATGCGTAGATAGAAACTGACCTGGATTACTCCGGTCTGAACTCAGATCGCGTAGGACTTTAATCGTTGAACAAACGAACCCTTAATAGCGGCTGCACCATTAGGATGTCCTGATCCAACATCGAGGTCGTAAACCCCCTCGTCGATAAGGGCTCTGGGAGGGGATTGCGCTGTTATCCCTAGGGTAACTCGGTCCGTTGATCGGCATTGCCGGCTCCTTGGTGGTCAGAAGTACTGTTGATTTGACTTGAGGGTCTGGGTTCTAAGGCTATGGTAGCCCTGGTCCATGTGGGGGTTTTGTTTTTCCCCGCGGTCGCCCCAACCGAAGACATTTCAGCGAAGCTCATTTTGTTCATTTCCTTTTAGGGGGTTTTTGACGTGGGTCGCTTTATGTCTTAAGCTCCATAGGGTCTTCTCGTCTTACGAGTATATCCCCGCTTCTGCACGGGGAGATCAATTTCATTGACCTTAAGGGGGAGACAGCTAAGCCCTCGTCGTGCCTTTCATACAGGTCTCCATTTAAGAGACAAGTGATTGCGCTACCTTCGCACGGTCAGAATACCGCGGCCGTTAAACATATAGTCACTGGGCAGGCAGGACTCTTATTTGTTCGTTTTGCAAGAGGCGATGTTTTTGGTAAACAGGCGAGGCTTGTGTTTGCCGAGTTCCTTCCCCTCATTTAAGTCTTTCCGGGCGTGCACACCTGTGTTGGGTTAACGGTTAGTTATGTTGAGGTTTCTAGGTATTCGTGTAGTAATACATGGCCCTCGGATGGGGACCGTTAGTTGTCGGCGGTGGGTCCGTTCCGATTTACACGTGTGCAGGGAGAGGAGTAGGCTCCTCTTATTACTCATTCTAGCAGGGTCTTTCCCAGGGCTTATGGGAGGGTCTGATAGTGGGTGGGGAGTGTGGAGCTTGGTTCGGTATTAAGGGTCGAAATTTGTATGAGCTTTAACGCTTTCTTTATAGGTGGCTGCTTTTAGGCCCACTAAAACAAGTTTCCTTGGGTTGATTATGATCCTTAGTCTCCCGGGGAGGTTGTGTCCTGTTTCAAAGGGGCTGTACCCTCTTTGACTAACTCTTCCGGTACGCAGTTGGTCCAGGGGGACATAAATGTCTTGGATGGGGGGAGCCGGAAGGCTGAACTCATATACACTTTTCAGACAACCAGCTATGACTAGGCTCGATAGGTTTGTCACCTCTACTTGAAGATCGTCCCACTCTTTTGCAACAGAGACGGGTTTGCCCAACGTAGGCTGTCTTGAAGTAGCTCGTCTAGTTTCGGGGGACTGAACTAAAGTTCACTTTGCTCAGGCATACTGGCTAGATCATGATGCAAAAGGTACGAGGGGTTATCTCTGCTTTTCACAGCTTGGGGTAGTTGTTTCACTTCTCTTTCAGCTTTCCCTTGCGGTACTTTTTCTATTGCTCCGGGATTTCCTTTTCTGTCGCCCGGGTACTGGGGAGGTAAAATGGTTTGTTGAGTGTTTTTTAGGGACTTGATTTAAAGGGTGGTCGTTTTTCAGGGGTTGGGCTAGCTTTTTAGGATCAGGGTGGTCCGAATTGCACGGACATCTTCTCGGTGTAAGGGAGGTGCTTTGCTATTTAGCCACACTCTGTATATTCCAAGTGCACCTTCCGGTACACTTACCATGTTACGACTTGCCTCCTCTTTACCCAGTTGACATAATATGTTATCGGAGGGTTGGGTTCGGGGAGAGTGACGGGCGGTGTGTGCGCGCTTAAGGGCCAATTTCAGCAGGGCACTCTGCTCCTTGCTTACTGCTAAATCCTCCTTCAGGGGGTTTTTCATTTTTCCTTTCGTAATTTTCTGGGTCAGAAAATGTAGCCCATCTCTTCCACACTTCGTGCGCTGCACCTTGACCTGACGTTTTGGGGGTGTGCCAATTTAGCTTACTATGGTTCCCTCACGGGGTAAGCTGACGACGGAGGTATACAGGCGGAATATCGAGCCAGAAGTGGTGAGGTTGAACGGGGGGTATCGGTTCTAGGACAGGCTCCTCTAGGTGGGTCTAAAGCACCGCCAAGTCCTTTGGGTTTTAAGATAATGCTTGTAGTACCCGGGCGGACAGAATTTGTGGCGTTTCTATCAATGTTTACGGCTAGGCATAGTGGGGTATCTAATCCCAGTTTGTGTCCTAGCTTTCGTGGGTTCGGGCGAGATTAAAGTCACTTTCGTGGTGGGGTTTCATGCCATCGGATGCGTATCACGGCTGTGTGGGCATTCAGCTTTAGTTGGGGGTCTCCCTAACCACTCTTTACGCCGTTGGTCATCCGCTTGGGCGCTGCCTCGTTTGACCGCGGTGGCTGGCACGAGTGTTTACCGGCCCTCTTATAACCGTAACTAGGTCAAGTTTACACTTATTGCCTAATGTTTATTACTGCTGAGATCCCTTAGGGGTGTGGCTGTGCAAGACGTCGTGGGCTACGGGCGCGTGCCTGATGTCCGCTCCTCGTTTCCGGGTAGGATTTTAGGGGCATTCTCACGGGGGTGCGGATACTTGCATGTATAAATTTGGTTAAGGCGGATGACAAAGTCAGGACCAGGCTTGTTGTGCTCTCGGGACTTCTTAGGGTCCGTCTTAACATCTTCAGTGTTATGCTTTGGGTAAGCTACGCGAGC